ATGTATGGGCATTCTGGGCAGGTCGCAAGAAGCCGCTGGTCGAAGGTTTGGACCAATCGCAATTCATCACCATCTTGCCCGCTTCCAATTGATGACTGGCTAATATATAAGTGTTGACCTAAGCCCCTGTGCTGGGGCTCGGCTCCCGAACCGTACGTGAGCTGCCTCGTACGGCTCTTCCTAAGAACTTGAGGCCCCCCTCTCTAAAAATTGGATTTCTTTATTGTTAGTGGTCGGCCTTTCGAATGTCTCCTTCCTTACTTTTCTGAGAAGCCCTTTACGACTATAAATAAAGGACAGGGGGCTGTTCACCTTTGGAAACTTAGCTACTTAAGTACTACTCAATACTAAAGTCAAGGCGAACGGCATTCTGTTGTACAGCTACTTAATAGTACTACAACTGTCGTACTACTAAACTAAAGTACCAAGGCGAACATTAGGTTCCCTTTGTTTGAATAAACGCCGCCGCCTATTAGTTAGTTTACATTACCAAGTCAACCAAGCCTAACCAAACCGTCATGGTCACGACATGTTGTTTGTTGATATTGATTGAGGAGTTTGATGGAGTTTAGCTGACTTCATCCATAAACCTAGAAAGTCACCGTCACTGGTACTTTGACTCTATAGGTAGGTATCGGTGGGGCTTGCGTAATGTAGTTGTAGTTAAGGCTGCATTGAAGTAGCGCCTTTTTTTTAAGATCTACTGAAGTACCAAAGGCGAACCCGGCTCCCAGGCCGGGACGTCTGGCAGAATGCTTGGCCTCCAGCGCTGGAAGCGAGACCCGAAGGGTGAGCTTCTGGCGGTTAGCTTCTAGTCTGGGCTGGAAGGAGACTTTAGGAATGAAGGGAGGCATTACGGGCCGACTACAAGAAGCAAAGCTTCGTAGACTCGACAAGTCGCTTATAGAATGCCGACTACTAAGTGAAGTTCAGTAAGGGGGGGAAGCGAAGCTTAGCGAGCTTTAGTTGGCCGACCACTACATAAGCCGCTGGCGGAGAAAGCTCTTCGAGCTTCCCTTCATTCGTTGCTAAGCCAAGGTCCCAGGTCTCCGAGTCAGCCCGCGCTTTTTCGAAGAATCCTGCACCCATGGGCATACGGCCTGGCAGGCCTTCCCTTTCCGCCGGAGCTTCATGGGCGTTGCCCCGTTCCCCAATCAGATGTTTGGATGTGAGCTATACTCCGCGAGGAGCCACACGGGCGTATGGCCTTGCCTTGCCATTTGACCTCTCTTCCCGTGTGACTAGGAATGCTCAGTGACAACCTCTCAATTGTCACCGCCTGGCCTCTCTTGCTACCACGGTAGCACCTAGTGTGGTCAGCACCAATCGTGTTCGGGCAACGAAGCTTACACTCATTCACATTGGTTCATCCTGCTATGCCCCGGGCCTTTTGCTCTTCTAACGTAAAAGGTGGCCGGCCATTCGTCAAGGCCCAGGAATCCGCTGGACATCTCAGCGGCGGGATTGGATACCCGCATCCGATCGAAGTTCCATTTGAGTGCCCCCCTAACATAAAGGAGAGCTGTTTCTAGGTGGGTCGCTTCGCGAAAGACATTGCTTAGGACCAACGGGTCACACGACAGGTGCACGATCGACTTTGCACGCTCCATCCTTCGGCCCTTCGCCTATCGGCTTGGCAGGCAAGCTACCGAAGCGACTAGCTTCTACCGGAAGCAAAGCTTTGTAGAAGCTTCTAGAGGCATTCTGGTAGGAAGGCCGACCACTACATAAAGCGTAAGCAAGCACTTGGCTTGGGAGCAAGCTACCTTGATCCGCCTTCGGCTTCGATTCGTTATGCTCAGCAGCTCCAACAAGCCCTAAAGTTTCTTGCCGCCTAAAACTCTGCCAAGAAAGCGCTGCTTTACGTTTGATCCTATGTGCCCAGAGAACGCAATGCGTTCTCCACTTTCGGACCTCGCAAAGAGAGAACGTCTTTTTTCCGATGACTTTCTCTCTCATTCGCGGAGCGAAGAAAGCGGGCTTTGCCCCAGCTACCGCTATCCTTGGGAAACCAAAAGAGCTACCGAAGGAAAGGGATGCAGTCTCTCCCTTGGCCTTTGGAGAGGAGAGGGCAGAGAAGAAAACGTCCTTCGCGCAAGTTTTTTTGCTTCCTGCGCTGGCTTGGCTCTTCGACCAAGGAGGCATTCTGGTAGGAAGGCCGACCACTACATAAGCCGCCATCAGTCCAGGAGAGAAGCAAGCTACCTTTCTTTGATCCACTTTCCCGGGCAGGGAAGAGAACGAAAATAGGCCGCAGATGGTGGCCGTGGTAGGTTCGAGGATCTTACGCGGCGGAGCGAACTCTTCTATCGTGTTGCATTTCCTCTGGCGGCGTAGCCGCACCCCCTCGATCCATCGTACTGGAGCGATCCGAGAAGAACGATTAGGGTCATATTCGATCCTTTCTACAATGCCCATAGACGAAGTGCTTCGTTTCAGATCAATTCTTCGCTGCAATCGCTTCGATCCACCCCCTCGGTGAAAAACCGTAATACGCCCTGAGGAATTCCTCCCAGCGGACTTCCCTGTACTCAAAGTGAATTGTCTAAGTGCTCTCCCCTGTAGGCTTTGTCTCATTGTGTATCTCGTAATCATTCGATTCCGTCCGAATTAGCTCCTCCTCCTCCTTCTCCTCCGACGATCGTCGTTGGTCCTTCGTTCGTAGTGGTAAATGTATAGTGTTAAAGCTCACCCCTGCCTGCGAGACGAGAAACGGGCCCCCTCTTTTACATCACATGAATCATCCTATGTTGTCATCCGGGCGGGCCGCCTCCGGTCCGGTAGGGCGGTCGCCTTTACTTTAGAAGTAGCGCCTTTTGAATATGAGTAGGCGACTTGAATGTGTTAAGCATTGAGCTTTTATTTATTTATTTTTTTTAGCCCAATTTGGTTTGGATTATTGGAACCTTCTAGGCAACTCCCATAGACCTTCGGAGGTATGGAATGGTTACCTTAGTCACTAATATAACCGCTACTACTTCTTTGTCTAAGGAATTAGGTAACGAAGGTAGGCAACTCGAAGAGTTGTAAGCGCTACTGCAAGTGGCTGTCCCCTTTAAGGAAACCCATACCGAAGGTGGCACTATAGAAGGATAGCCTCGACGGGGTTCCTGCTATAAGGTAACCGACATAGGTTCACTATGACTATGGTTGTACTTTGCCTCGGAGGTTGTTACCTTTCCTTTCCTTGGAAGGTTCAAATAAATCAATCGGTTCCAATATATTGTTGTTATATACCGAAATACGCTTGCTCCCAAACACAGGTCATGGCATCTGTGGCAGCCCTAGATATTCCTAGTTCAGACAGGACCAGGGATGAGGAGATTTCCCTGTAGCGAGGGGCAGGCCCTGTATCTCGATTTGGGACTGGAACTGTTTCCACCTATGCTTCATTCATTCCGATCCCTATGCGTTACACTCTCCATTCGCACCTAATACCAACACATCCAACTAAATTACATATAACACAATTGCTCGTATAAGATCTCTTCCCCCTACTACCTCCCCTTCTGCTGGTGAATGATCTCAATTTACTGCTACTTATCGAAAAGGAAGGGATGTTCGCTCTGGAATTGCTCTTCCGGTGCTAGAACGTCATATAGCTCTGGCTTTCAAACGTCGAATGAACTCTGCTCCTACTCCCATCTATTTATATTATGCCTACGCATGGACTCCTATCTAGCTACCTACCTCGTTGGTCTACCTTCGCGCACTCTATGTTCCTATACCAGCAAGCACTTGGGCAGAGTCAAGTGTTGCAACGAGCGAAGCTTCAAAAGCGAAGCGAGCCAGCAAAGTACTCCGCAAACTACGGCAGCAAGTGAAGGCGCCCCGCCCTGTGACGTAAGAAGGCGCCGCAACGCGCAGGTTGTTCTGTTGCGACCCGCCAAAGCCAGCCAAACCAAAATCAAATGACTATCCAGGGGTAAGGGGCGCCAACTGTATATTAAAGGGAAGTGAAGGCGACCCTCCCGTGAAGGCTTACAGATAGAGTACACGTCTTCATTGGCAAAAAAGCCCGAAGGGGCCAATATTATACAGCTTGTTGTTGTTTTTCGAGTTCGTGGTCGAGAGTGCGTCTTTGGCTATCAGTCCCTCAGAGCCTACCCCTTTGGTTGTTCCTCTGTTAGGGGCGGGAAGTGCAGGTCTTGTCTGATTCTTGGGAGTAGTATTTCCGGTATCTGTCTTTCTGTCGGGTTAGTAGTCCTGTCCGGAGCGGATTAGCTTTCTTGTCTTCCCTTTGCCTTTAAGCCGGCTAGTCTGGTTGTTCGAGTGAGGCGGGAAGGAGTGGGCTACCTTGTTTGCGAGTTGCCCCTATTCTTAAGCTTAGTGGGTGTTCTGGCTTCTAGTAGTTTCGAGTGAGGGAGTTGCTCTTGGAGCTACCCTTGGAGTAGGGATTGGAAGAGTCTTTCCTTAGTAGTCCTCCGGTGGATGAAGGCACCCGTCAGGGCCTACGCGATTCTTGCCGACCGTTAAATAGCGCCGTTTAGTGGCGTTAGTCGGGAAGTGCTTCCTCGCAAGAAGCTGACGACACAGGGGGCGCGGTATGGGTGTGGGGGGTCAGCAGGGGGGAAGTGAATCCAAGCACAAGCAGAGGGGGGTTCAGCCGGGGCGGAGGTTTCAAAAGGATATGGGGAGTGACGTCCGGCTAAGCTAGGCTAAGCAAGGGTAGTCCAAGCTGGGGGTTATTCATCAGGGGGGAGTCCAGGCCGTCCAAGTCAAGGCTAAGCCGGCAAGTCTGGCTAGTCTGGCAAGTCACAGAAAGGGGGGCAGTCAATCCACGCTGTGCGTCAGGTTGTTTTGGGTCCCTAAGGGAAACCACTCTTCCTCTGCCCTTCCCGTCTTAGCGGCCCTATCCTTTCGTCAGCTTTCTAGCCTCTTAGTTGCGACTCGTTTTGTGTTTGAGTTCCTTTTTTGTAAGGGAAGCCCTTAAGCGGGATTGGTTGGGGGCGGGTATAGGGGTTCACAGGGGCGCACTCAAGACAATTCAAGACAACTCAAGTCCACGTCTTTAGTCAGGAAGTAAGGAGTTGTTGTCCCGAAGGGCCTCATGGGAATGCGCGGATTAGTGGATGGGGTTCCCTTTCTTGAGGGAGGCCCTGACGTGAGGGTAGGGGTGGAGCTTGGTGTTCTCCTTCGGCAAGTTCAAGGAGAGTGGTCTTACTTATAGAAGTAATGGGGACCTCACTTGAAAGAGGTGAAAGGAAAAAGAGAAGATGAATGCAGGAAAGCGGTAAGGCGGGAAGTCGTCTTGTTCCTTCGGGTTGCTACGTCTAGTTGTTGTTGCTCTTCTTGCTTCTGTTAAGCAGTCCCGAAGGCGGCCTCTTTGTTGGGCGAATAGGCTTAGTCGTCTTGTTGCTAGCTTGATGGCTGTGACGAAAGAGCAGGCAACATTTCCTCCGATTCATCAAACCGCAACACTTGATGTTGCCCCGCTTGCTGCTTGCACCGTTCACTACGTTCACTCACTCCTTCAGGAACATAAGAGATCAAATTCGTTCATCAGTCGGTCTTTTGTTATCCCCAAGAGCTACTGCACTACGCCTAGCTTACGGAGGGAAGGAAAGGAGGTATTTTAGACTGTAGCCTACTTTAAGGTTTAAGGCGAGTTCGGCGAAGGATACTAGCCAGACCGAACGGAGGGATGGTTATATAACTCAAGCCTACTGCGGGCACGGGACGGAAGGATTATAGAAGACTCCACTTACTGGCGGGACTTGCGAGGGGCGTGCCTGTCGATCCGGATGGCTGGCTGGTCAGGCCGAGCCAACTCTATGGCGGTGCAACTCGATGATTTGTGGTCTTGGGACTTGAGTTCCTTAGCAGGGCGAGGGCAGTGCCCCTACCCCACCTGAATTCCTTTTGCATTATGGATGACAAGGCGCCTTGTATGTGCCGGTTGTGAAGGCAAAGTAGGAGGCGCGCTAGTATAATGGTTTCAGCCATGCTGCTGAAGAAAGGCTTGCGCAAGGGCCAGGAGACGTATCTGTCTGCCTTGGTGGTACAGGAGGGTCCGAGCCATAAGGTCTAAGGGGAGGCACCCCTTCCTTAAGGAGATTCAGCAAGTGTTGCTGGAGTTTGCGTTTTACCTTAGTTGTTGCCTGCTGAACTGCCACCGAGGAGGGCGGGCGCAGTAGACCACCGAATTGAGTTTTCGCCCTTTGCTAGGCCGCTTGCCTTTGCACCTTACCGAATGGCACCAGCCGAGCTAGCGGAGCTGAGGCAGCGTTAGCTCGGCAAGCGCTAGCTTGGCTGCAGGGTTTACCAGCAAGCCTTTTGGAGCACCAGTTTTGTTTCAGCGGAAGCGCGACGGGAGCTTGCGGCTATGTATTGACTAAAGAGCCCTGAACATAACCAAAAAGAAGAACCTCTTCCCCCTATTGCCGACTTGTTTGATCGGGGTAGATACTTCACAAAGTTAGACTGAAGGTCCGGGTACTATCGACCTTCGTATAGCCGAAGGGGATGAGTCCAATACGACATGTGTCACTAGATATGGAGCATTTGAGTTCTTAGTGATGCCCTTAGTTTGGGGGCTCACCAATGCCTCCTTTTCTTAAAGCTCTTTCTTTCCTCTGCTTTGATCCCCTTTCACTTCTTCCCTTTTTCTATTTCTTTTCTCCTTATGGATCACCTTCTTAAGACTCCTTTTGAAAGCCAATGCTCTTAGGAGGAGGAGCAGATCGACATGAAACTCAGGACGAAAAAAAGAAAGGGGCAGTACCTTCAAAATTATCAGGCATTGAGTTTGGCAGGGGGTAGGATTGAGGCAGCCCTAAAAGCCGGAAAACTCCCATCCTTGAACGAGCCTACTTCTTCCCATGCACCATCAAGCTAAAATGGTAAACGAGGGAATAGTGATAGGAAGCCTAGCCCTAATAACCCTGGTCCTAAGCCGATAGGGGATGTTCAGACTCTCCATCCTACTCCTCAACAAGGTCAGCTCATGTATCTGTACCCGCCCCCTAACCCTTGTTGGCCTATGTTCAACCACCTACTCGTGTATACAGTCAACCTCAGCCTACTCCCGCGTACGGCCAACCATCCACCTCGATGTTCAACCAGCAACTCCAACCAATGCAGCAGTTTCCGATCCCACAACAGCAAGAATCTATTGGTCAAGGTAGGCGACAAGATAGGCCTCGTCGGGAATTTACCGACCTAGGAAAACCCCTCAGCCAAGTCTTGCCTGTGCTAGTCGAGCAAGGTCTTTTGGTACCTCTTCAACCAAGGCCACACCCCGACCCCCTGCCAAAGAATTTTGACCCCCATGCCAAATGCTTGTATCACCAGAACAATGGTCATTGGACAGATAGGTGCTGGCCGTTGAGGCATGCCATTCAAGATCTGATTGACAAAGGGAAAAGTGATAGTGCAAGACACTCAGGGAACGACTCCCGCCGCCAACATTATGCAGAATCCCCTCCCAACTCATGCTCCACAAAGCGCGACTCCTTCTAACCCGGTAAATACCCTCGATGAAGCCGGTCCAAGGTTCGATCCATCGGTTTTAATCCGTAACGTCCAACAAATGAAGGGTATTACACAAGAATGTAAGGATTTCGAGATGACCCACTGTGTTTCGATTCATCCATCAACACCACCACCCCATTCATACTCCGGCCAGACCCACCCAAAAACCCATTCACTACACCGTTCATCCTACCAAACAACCTCCCTACTCGTCTATTTATTCTCCAAACACCATCACCACGTTCGGCCAATCCATTCATCCTCCAAGCACCACCACCACGTTCGACCAGTCCATTTATCATCCCACCACTCACCCAACCCCATGTCCATTCTCTCTCTCAAATCAACCAACCCATCAAGCCGACCCTCACCACTCCCGTGATTCTCGAATCTTCGAAACCAGTCATCTTGCAACCATTTAAACCAGTGGTGATCGAGCGACCGGATACGCGACGGATGCCATTAGAAACTCAGATGATGAGTATGAAGAGGTCGATGGAAACTGAGCAAGGATGTGGAGAAGTCGGAAATGTGACCCAAAGCGGTCGATGTTATAAGCCGGCTCATCTTAGGTCGGACAATCCTGGGAACGAACAAGAGAGCCAGAATCCCACGCCTCCCGCTACACAACCGGCTAGAAGACCCGAGTACGAAGTGGCCAACCAATTGAAGAGAACTCAAGCGCAAATCTCTATCTGGGAATTGCTCATGACCTCGCCAGCCTTACAACATAGGGGAAGGAAGCACTCCTCCAATGACTCCTCCCAATGAAGACGGATCTGATTGTGCTTTCCTACTCACATCCCGATCCGCTCCAGGCACCACTTGTCAATCCATCCCATCGGCTTAGATTCGGTAGCTCCCCGGAAACCCACCCAACTCAATCATCTTCCGCTTCATACGCTTCCCAAACAGCCTCCTCTCACTCTGCGTCCGAAGCCAGACACATCGGATCCATCATCCTGAGACTCCTTGTCACACTCTCACTTCCGACTCTACAATCCTATGAAGTTCACTCCTTCGGATCCGCCTACCTCCAACAACGGATTCCGCATTACACGATGCTCTGTCCTCCGCTGCAGAATCTGCTGCTCCAGCAAGAAAACGGATGCGCTAACGCGCAACGGCTTTCGCGCTAGGGCGCTCATCCGTTGCTTGTTGGATAAATATTCTTATTCTCAATCTCTGGCCTTTGTTTCACCCTATTTACTTTACGGATGTGAGACCGACTTCTCTTACAGAGCCTTTCTATCTATCTAAATGATAAACAATAAAAGGAAATAATAGGACTTGGATCTCAAGTAAGGAGGATTACCTCGTTCTACAACTTGAGTAAGGCTGACCCAGCCATAGCTGACTCCGGGGGTGTTCAATTCGTTAGGCAAAGAGGTCATCTCCTAGGTCAATGGTCTCTGTCTCAGCTAGCTGCCGTGATAGGAACTCAAAGCCTCGTCATCCGCGGAAAATCAAACTATTGCGTAGCCTTCATACCCCCTTCCGGCACAACAAAAGCAAAGGTTGGCAACCCAGGCTCTCTTCCGTCAACAGATGAGTATGAACTATTTGCATAGCTTCATATATAGGCATAATTTTGAGTTTTTTCGATTGGGCTTTCCGAGTGCTTGGCCAGGGTTGCTTGATGTGGCTTTCGAGGCCCTATGTCATTCTTTGGGGAGTCCAGTCATCTCAGCATTGGACTTGACCCGACTAGAACTTGATTCGCGTAGTACGTAGTCCCAGTCTCACTTGGATCGCTTCGAACAACATGGTTCACCTGTTTGATTCGTGGATTCGTTCCTCCCCTGGCGGAAAAGAAACTACTCCTTGCCCCAACAAACCCCAATCCTACCCTTCCCGCCGTACTAGCAACCCGGTCCGCTTCGAGATCAGTTCAATCAGCGGCTAAGTCCGCTTAAGTACTCACTTCCGCTCCGCGGTAAGCATGCGAGTCAATTAGCCCCTTGACCACTTCTGTCTCTGAACTCACTTTTCAAGTCTTACCTTTTCCCCGAGATCGGTTCATCACTCGCAAACCGGCCAGTCAGCGGTTTAGTCAACGAAAAGCAAGTACAATACAAGTACGAAAGGAGCTAACCAACCAAGCTCGGAAAGACTACCTAAAGACTCCTCCGCTTGTACGCTGCAGGTGCTTTCCATTTATTATTCATTCGACGTTTTGGCTGCGGGATTTCGGGTGAGGTACGGTGTCCGGTTCATTCAACCTATTCTTTGTTGGTGCCTGCTCCGATTCTCTAAAACCGAGACTCCGAGACCTACGAATGATTCTTTTACGATCTTTTGGCGGTACCACCACATTCTCTTTCTATTTAAGTAGGTTATAACTCTTTTTAACAGCCTTATAACGAGTTCGGCTTGTTAGCGTCCCGGGAAAGGAAAAGTGCATCAATCGATTATAAATCTATTTTAGTGCATTCGGATACTACTGGTCCAGTTCAGATTGTTAGTCATAGAGTCCCGAAGTACTCCTTCATTCAAAGAGCTTGGCCCGGTTCAGATGCCCATTCCTCAACGGGCTCTCCTCTCTATGGTTAGCTAGCCCCAAAAAAGTCAACAAGGGCAAGGTTAATACTGACTTTTACTGAATGCTCGCTTAAGGCCTCTACGAGTAGCGCTTTCTATTGGCTAGCGGGATTCCTAAAAGAAGAGTGGTTTCCTTTCTTTCAGGGAGGACTGACTTAGATTATGTAATAGACGGCTGGCCCAACAAGGACAGTACGAAGCCTCTCAGATCGCGTTAGAACGACTTATACGCGTTCTTAAGCAATTCAATGCGCATTTATAGAGCGAAAAAGGGCTTTCGAGTGAGCTTGGGGGATTCGATCGAGGTCAAGGATTGGTCTATGCAAATGGTAGTTGCTCATTTTTCTCCACCCATTTTTTCATAATGATCTTCCGATGGATAAGGGGGATCTTCCAGAGAATATAGATCTGCTGGAGAAGAAAGATCCACTGGAAAAGAGATATTCGTTAGAGAATGGAGATCGAAAAAAAGTGTTTTGGTAGGCGATTTTTTTCTTTCCCTTTCTGTATCGGAAAGTCTGTGTAGTGGATATAGTTCATATAAATATGAAGGTTATGAAATTGAGAATAGGTCTTCCAACGGCTTGTACCGCTGTCTAGACAAAGCGAGGATCCTCCGGAGAAGCCAACTCAATGAAGAGCAGGATCTGAGCGAACAAGAGCGATTACACCCAATGTCTTTCTGTAGCCTTAAGCCAAAGTAGTCAGTAGTAATTGTTCCTTAGTGCGACCAGTTGCGAGTATTGGCGTTAAGGGGGGTTGAGCCGCATTAGTAGCGAGCAAAACGCATCTTCTCTTTCGGCTGTGTGAGTAAAGACAGCCCTTAGTCCTCCTACGGCAGCAAACGTAGCAGCAACTTACTATTGAGGGGCCCCACCCCCTAATTAGGCCAAAGTGCGTCAGGTTCATTTCGGTGGGCCCGACAGGGCCTTTGTTGACTTAGTTTAGGGTAGTCGTTGTTGGTTAGGTAGATGTGAGGAAAGAGCAGTGCTTTATTAATAGTCGTCCGTAGGCAGGGAGGTCTAAGGATCCCAGCTTTAAGTCAATAAGGGCAGGGATACGCGATTTGAGTTGTTGGGAAAGAGGCGGATTGAGGCTTTGACAAAACCTTTCGGAAAAGCGAGTCAGTGTAGTGCCCCTCCACCGTCTTTCACTTCCTCGAAAGAAGCCTTAAGTTGGGTATAGTTATGTTATAGGTGCAGGGGTCAAAGGGGTTGGACAAAGCAAAGCTGGCAACGCAAAGCATGAGGGGCGTACTCACACGTCTTTTGTGGCAATCTGCAGGCAGGAGGGCAAGGAGAGTAAAGTCAAAGCAGCGGTGCTATCTTTCCCGAAGGGCCTACGGGAGTCTTTCCCTACGGGATGCAGCTTCTCTTGTTGAGGCGAGTCCGGTTGCTTCTTAAGTTAGTAGGGGTTAGGGTTGCTAGGCGAATTGGTGTTTTGAGTTTTCGTTTTGAGTGGTGGTATAAATGGGGGTCTGTAGGCCCCATTGCCTTGTTGTTGTGTAGTTGCTCTTTTCGAGTGTTGGAGCTGAGCTGATTGGAGCTTGGGATTTCCTTAAGCGAGTTCAAGGAAGTGACGTGAAGGTAGCCTTAGGTAAGGAGCTGACGAGAGATACGGGTCTCCACGTCCTTTGGTAGTGGGGGACGGAAGGCGGACTTGATTGAGTTGTGGTCTTGTTGGGGGGGCTCTAGTAAGGTATGGGGCTTTCAAAGGGGGGGAAGTTCACCCAGTCTAAGCCAGGCAAAGCAATGCAAAGCTGGGCAAAGTGAGTCCAAGGCAAGCAATGCAAAGCTAGACGAACCCAGACAGAGTCCAGCGAATCCAAGCAGAGACAACTCAAGCTTGGGCCTGCCTTTCGGTCAATCAAGGAAGTGCATCGAAGTGGCTTCCTCGAAAGAAGCACGAGCGTCACGCCTTCAGTTAGTAGCGAGTAGTCTTTTGGCAAGTCGTCCCGCAGGGCTTACGCAAAGGGGAGTCGTTTTCGGGGAAGTCGTCCGTAAGGGATAAGCGTTTAGGGGAAGCAGTCCCTCCGGCTATTCCGGTAAGCGAGTAGTCCGTTATGGATCCCCCCCGTACCCCACTTTGTTGTTGACCCTTTCCGGCTGTGTGAGTAAAGATCTCCCTTAGTCCTCCGAAGGAGCAAGTGAAGTGACTGCAGAATTGCTTAGACTTGCTTGACTGGACTAGCTGGACTTAGCGGGCTTACCCCCAGTTGCTTTGTCTGCCCCCCTGTTTACCCCCATACCCCCGCAGCTTGGGCGTCCCTGTAGAAAGGAACTCAACTCAAAACGAACCGAAAATGCTTACTGCTTTTAATTGCTTTTAATAGCTTACTTTAAGGGGCCCAACTCCACTAATCCGGACATTCGCTAAGACCCCCTAACCAAAAGAGGGGGGACTCAAGACCTGGATACTCTAAAACAAGACCACCACTTCCCTTCCCGCAGAAGAGGAACAGAAACAACTGCTTACTGCTTTGGCCG